TAAGGTTTTATTTTATTTGAATATATTTTTTGCAAGAATAAGGAATATACCTTCAATTTTTATTTTATTGAATATACTATTTGGGTTAGTAAGGTTTAAAATTGAGTTTTTTTTGTTTTTTTGGGTATTTTTTTTTGTTTGTTTTCTTTATTGAGTAGAAGTGTTTTGTTGAGTGGTTTTTTTTTGATTTTTTCTTATTTAGTTTTTTGTTTTGTTTTTTCTATAGGTTTACATGTTTGATTTTCTTATTTTGTTAGTATGTTATTTTTAAGAGGTATTTTTGTTATTTTGATTTATTTAACTGGTTATTCTTATAGTATTTTTTTTTTTAATTTTTCTTTTTCTTTATTATTTTTTTTTTTCTCTTTAGTATTTTTTTTTTTTCCAGTTTTTTATTGTTATTCTTTTATAAGGGTATTTTTTTTTTTTGGTTTTGTTTTGATGTTTTTTGTTATTTTTTTTCTTTTTATATTTTTGATTTTTATTTATTTTTTTTTAGATTCTTCTGGTTTACGTGTTTTTTTTTGTTTTTTTGTTTTTAAGATTTTTATTGTTTTTTTTTAAAGGTTTTCGTTTTTCTTATATTTTAATTTTTTTTGAATTTTTAATGATAAGTATTTTTTTTATATATGTTTTTTTTTTTGCTGAGTTATTTTTTTTTTTCTTTTTATGTTTTTCTGTTGTTTCTAGAGTTTTAGGAATATTGGTTTTTGTTTTAAATATTATGTTTTTTGGTAGTGATTTATGTTTTTTTTATAGATTTAAGTTAAGTTTAAACTATTAATTTTCAAAATTAAAAATTTTTCTATGAGATTTTATTATAATTTAGTATTATTTTTTTTCGAGAAATAGGTTTGAATCTTTTAAATTTTATTATGTTTTTTAAAATATTAAAATATGATTATCTAATATTGATTTTATTTGTAAACAATAATTTTTTATTTTGGTAATTAATAGTTTGTAAAATAATGGTTCCAGAATAATCGGCTAGACTTTTAAAATTTTTTCTTTAATTTTTTTTATTATTGATTTATTGTTTTTATTATTTTTTTATTATAGGTAGAATTTAGATTTTTAATTTATTAAGGTTTTTAATAACAATTTTGTTTTTTGACTTAGATTAGTACCTAATTAGTTATTTTTTATTATACCAGAATTAAAGTTATATTTAAACTGAAATTATTTGGCAGAAAAAATAATTTATCTTTGGAGGTTGAGTGGTAATTGAGAGTCCTCATTTATTACTAATTTTTTAGTTTTTTGTATGATCATTTATTTTGTTCTTTAGGAATAAAATTTTAATTGTTTTTTTTTGTGTAAATAGATATATATAAATTTTATATTTTAGTTAATTTGACCTACAATATTTTTTTTATGGATAAGAATTTTAATGATTCTTTGAAATTGTAAAAGACAGTAAAAAATTTTTTATATATTTTTGAAGTTTTTTATTTTTGGTACAAATCATCCATCAATTGCCTAAAGGGGAGTAAGTTGTAGTAAAGTAGTTTTAAAGGAATTTGAAACTAAACTATATTTTTATATTTTGAAAATATAATTAGAAATTTTTTTTCGTAGTTTTTATTTTATTTTAGAATTTTTAATTGTTAATTAAAAGGAGGATAGACTAAAAATATTAGTATATATTAAGTATTTTAAATTGTAAATTTAAAGGTTTTTATTTTATTTTTATTTTTTCTTATTTTACTTTTTTTGATAATTTTTTGTATTATTCAATCTATTGCTTTTGTTACTTTATTGGAGCGTCATTTATTAGGCAGTTCTCAAATTCGTTTGGGGCCTAATAAAGTTAGTTTTTTAGGTTTGGTTCAAGCTTTTTTAGATGGTGTTAAACTATTAAAAAAGCGAATAATTCTTCCTAATTTTTCTTTTAAAATAGTTTTTATTTTATTGCCTACTATTTCTTTTTTATTAATGGTTTTTTATTGATTTATTATTCCTTTTTTTTATTATTTAATTACTTTTGGTTATTCTTTTTTATTTTTTTTTAGATTGATTGGTTTTTCTGTTTATCCAATTATATTGAGTGGTATTTTTAGTTTTTCTAAGTTTTCTTTTATTGGTTCTTTACGTTCTGCTAGTCAAAGTATTTCTTATGAAATTACTTTTTCTTTTTATATACTAATTTTTTTATTATTTTTTTTTTGTTTGGAGATAATGCCTTTGAATATATTTATTTTTTTTTTTTTGATTTTGGTTTTTTTTTTTTTGATTTTAGCTGAGTTAAATCGCGCTCCTTTTGATTTTTCTGAGGGTGAAAGTGAGTTGGTGAGTGGTTTTAATGTAGAGTTTTCTAGAGTACCCTTTGTGTTATTTTTTTTAAGTGAATATGGTATTTTGTTATTTTTTTCTGTTTTTTTGTCTATTTTTTTTTTTAATTTTTCTTTTGTTTTTGTTTTTGTTTTTTTTTTTTTTATTATTTTTGTTCGAAGTTGTTATCCTCGTTTTCGTTATGATTTTTTGATGGGTTTATTTTGATTTAAATTTTTACCTATTTCTTTATTTTTTTATTTTTTTTATATAGTATTTTTTTTTTTTTAATCAAGTTTTTTTTTTAGATGTTTTTTTATTTTTCTTTTTTATGCAATTTTTTTTTTTGCAAAGTAATAATTTTTTAAATGTTTTTGTTGGAAATTTTTTGAAAAGCCTTATTAATGTTTTTGGGTTTAGCATGATTTTGCCTTTAAGTTATGTTATTTCTTTTTTTCTTTTTATTTTTTTGTTGTTTTGTTGTTTTTTTGGTTATTTTGTTTATTCTTTTACTCCTTGCGGTATAGTTGAGTTTACTTTTTTTTGTGCTTTTGTTGCTTGATTTAGAACTTTTTTAAGTTTTATTTCTTCAGAAAAATTTTCTGTTTATATAAGTAAGTCTGGTGATAATTTTTCTAAAACTTTTGTTATGTTAATGATTGAATTAGTTAGAGAGTTTTCTCGTCCTTTTTCTTTGACTATTCGTTTAACAGTTAATGTTTCAGTAGGTCATTTGATTTGTTTAATGGTTTACAATTTATTAGAGTTTTTTAGATTTGATTTTTTTTGATTAACTTTATTTTCTATTATGTTAGAGTGTTTTGTTTTTTTTATTCAGAGTTATATTTTTTCTCGTTTAATTTTTCTTTATTTAAGAGAATAGAATTGTTATCTTATATTTAAAGTTTTAGATTTTTAATCTAAAGAAAAATCGGTTTGTTGTTATAGCACTAGTAGTGTATTTGGTTTAAGATCAAAAGGTTTTTTTCAATTAATGGATTATTTAGGTCTTCTAAACCCAAAAAAGATATATTTATCTGTTCATTTTTTCTTTTATTTTTTGTTTTTTTTATTTTTTTTTTTATTTTTTTTGTTTTTGTTACTGTTAATTTTTTTTTTTGATGAACCATCTTTTTGTTGATAACTGTTTTATTTGTTTTTTTATTAAAATTTTTTAGTTGTTATCGTGTAATAATAAATTACTTTATTATTCAAGAATTAAGTAGTTTTCTTTTTCTTTTATTTTCTTTTAGTTTTTTGCAATTTTTTTTTTTTTGTTTAAAAGTGGGTGTTTCTCCTTTTCATTTTTGATTGATAAGTCTCTCTGATGGGTTTTTTGGTTTTAGGATAGTTTGGTTTTTAACATTTCATAAATTCCCTTATTTTTTTATTTTTATTTTTTTTTTCTTTTCTTTTTTATTTTTGTTTATTTTTTTTGGTATTTTTTTTTGTTATTTGCAGTTTTTTTTTCTTAAGTCTTCTAAGTTATTGGTAGTTTTATTTTCTGTTGAATCTTTTAGTTGATTTGTTTTGTTATCATTTTTTAATTTTTTTTTTTCTTTTATTCTTTTTTTTCTTTATACTTTTTATTTTTATTTTTTGTTTTTTTATTATTTGTCTTTTGATTTTTTTGAATATTTTTCTTGAAGACTTATTCTTTTTATAATAAATGCTCCTTTAACTTTTAATTTTTTTGTTAAAATATATTCTATTTTTTTTTTTTTATTTTTTAGTAATTATTTTTTTTTAATTTTTCTTTTTATTATGTTTTTATCTTTTTTAACTTTTTTTTATTTATTTATGAACTTTACTTTTTCAGGTAAGTTTTTTATATTTAAGGATTTTTTTTTTTGCTTTTTGATATTTTTTCTTTTCTTGTTTTTTTAAATTTCTTTATTAAAAGTTTATTATATTATCTTGATGGGATAAAGTTTTTAGAAATAAACTTTAAGCATTATTTTTTGTGTTTGTTTACGAAACAAGAGGATTTTGGTTTTTGCGAATTATTTTATTTGAATATTTATTTTTGGTATAGAAGGTTTTATTTGCAACTCTTTTAGTTTATTATTAAAATTTGATTTTGAAGTAGTCAAGAATTTTGGAGTGTTGAAAATTAACAATTCTTTTTTTTTGTTTTTTTATGATATAGTTTTTGTTTTGCCTTCTAGTAAAAGTCTTACTATTGGTTGAAATTTTGGTAGTATGTTAGGTTTTGTTTTAGTTTTTCAGCTTTTGACTGGTACTTTTTTGGCTTTTTATTATACTCCAGATAGAGGTTTGGCTTTTTCTACTGTACAATATTTAATATATGAAATTAATTTTGGTTGGGTTTTTCGCATTTTCCATTTTAATGGAGCTAGTTTATTTTTTATTTTTCTTTATTTGCATATTTTTAAAGGATTATTTATGTTTAGTTATCGTTTGAAACATGTTTGAATATCTGGTTTGAGAATTTATTTGCTTTTAATAATGGAAGCTTTTATAGGTTATGTTTTAGTTTGAGCTCAAATGAGTTTTTGAGCAGCTGTAGTAATTACTAGTTTATTGAGAGTTGTACCATTTTGAGGTTCTTTTTTGGTTATATGAATTTGAAGAGGTTTTGGTGTTACTGGTGCTACTTTAAAGTTTTTTTTTGTTATTCATTTTTTGTTACCTTGAGCTTTAATTTTATTTGTTATATTACATTTGGTTTTATTACATACTAGAGGAAGTACTTCTTTGCTTTATTGTCATGGTGATTATGATAAGATTTCTTTTTTTCCTAGTTTTTGAACTAAGGATTTTTATAATTTTTTTTTTTTTTTTATTTTCTTTTTATTTTCTTTAATTTTACCTTTTTCTTTAGGTGATCATGAAATGTTTATTGAAGCTGATCCTATAATGAGTCCTATTCATATTGTACCTGAATGGTATTTTCTTTTTGCTTATGCTATTTTGCGTGCTATTCCTAATAAAATTTTAGGTGTTATTGCTTTATTAATGAGTATTGTTTCTTTTTATTTTTTAGGTATGATAAATAATTATTTTTCGGTAATATATAAATTAAATAAATTTATTGTTTTTTTTTTTATTTTTGTTTCTATTTTTTTAAGTTGATTGGGACAATGTTTGGTTGAATATCCTTTTGCTGTATTGAGACCTATTTTTTCTTTTATTTATTTTTTTTTTATTTATTTGATAATTTTTTTATTTTATTTTTTTAAGGTTTTGTTTTTATATCATTTTTATTATAAAAAATATATTAAATTTAGAATTTAAAGATTTTTAAAATGATTTTTTTCATAATTTTCATATTTTAAGTTTATCTAGTTATGCTTATTATCTTTTTTTTTCTTCTTTAGGTTTAACTACTTCTTTTGTTATATTTTTTAAATTTGGTTTACATTTTTTTTTTTTATTTAGATTATTTAGTGTTTTATTTATTGCTTTTGCTTGAGGAAAAGATATTTCTATAGAAGGTTTATCGGGTTATCATAATTTTTTTGTTATAGATGGTTTTAAATTTGGTACTATTTTATTTATTTTTAGTGAGTTTATATTTTTTTTTAGGATTTTTTGAACTTTTTTTGATGCTGCTTTGGTTCCTATAGATGATTTAGGTGAAGTTTGATCTCCTTTTGGTTTATGTTTGGTTAATCCTTTTGGTGTACCTTTATTAAATACTATTATTCTTCTGAGAAGAGGTGTTAGTGTTACTTGAGCGCATCATAATTTGTTATGTAATAAAAGTATTAATATTAGTCTGTTTTTAACTTGTTTTTTGGCTGTTTATTTTACTAGAATTCAATTAATAGAATATAGGGAAGCTAGTTTTTCTATATCTGATGGAATTTTTGGTAGTATTTTTTATTTATCTACGGGTTTTCATGGTATTCATGTTTTATGTGGTGGTTTGTTTCTTTTTTTTAATTTTATTCGTGTTTTGAAATTTCATTTTAATTATAATCATCATTTAGGTTTTGAATTTGCTATTTTATATTGACATTTTGTTGATGTAGTTTGATTATTTTTATTTGTTTTCGTTTATTGATGATCCTATTTTCATTTTAGTTTAAAGAGAATTTTTGTTTTGTAATCAAAAGGTATATATGAATTTATTTATTTTTTTGTTTATTTTTTTTTTTGATTTGTTTTATTTTTTTTTTTTTTCTATTATTTTGTTTTGTTCTTCTTCCGTTTTTTTTTTTTTTGATGATAATAGGTTTTTTATTTTAGTTTTAATAAGATTTTTTATCTTAGGTTTTATTTTTTTTATTGAATTAAATACTTTTGTTTTATTTTTTAGTAAATTATTAGTTTTAATTTCTTTATTTTTTTTCTTATCTTTAAATTTTTTTTCTCTTTATGTTTTTTTTGAATTATCTTTATTTCCTATTTTGTTTTTAATTTTAGGTTTTGGTTCTCAAATTGAAAAAATTTTATCTTCTTATTATTTGTTATTTTATGCTTCTTTTTGTAGTTTTCCTTTTTTGTATGTTTTTTTTTTTTTTAATGAGTTTTTTTTTTTTGGTTTTTTGTCTTTTAAATTGAGTTTTTTTTTTTTTTTAATTTTTTGTTTGTGTTTTCTGATAAAATTTCCTATTTATTTTTTTCATTTGTGATTACCTAAAGCTCATGTTGAAGCTCCTACTACTGCTAGAATATTGTTAGCTGGTCTTTTATTAAAATTAGGTACAGGAGGATTTTTACGTATTATAACTACTATATTTTTTTTGGTTGATTTATTTTTTTTTTTTAGTTTTTTAGGTATGTTATTTTGTTCCTTTATTTGTTTATTTCAAAGTGATTCTAAGGCTTTGGCTGCTTATTCTTCTATTGTTCATATGAGATTTTTATTTTTAGGTTTATTATTTTTTTTTATAAGTTCTAAGTTAGGAAGAATTATTTTAATGTTAGGTCATGGTTATACTTCAACTTTAATATTTTTTATAATTGGTGAATTTTTTCATTTTACTAATAGACGTATAATTTATTTTTTTAATAGATTTTTAAATTCTAATTTATTTTTTGTTGTTTTTTTTTTTTTTGTTTTTTTATCTAATATAGGTATTCCTCCTTCTTTATCATTTTTTTCAGAATTTTTTATTGTAGTTTGTTCATTTTTTTTTTCTTTTTATTTTTTTTTGTTGGTTTTTTTTTATTTTGTTATTTCATTTTATTATTCTCTTTATTTTTTAGTATGTTTTTCTGTAGGTAAAATAAATTTTTTTTTTTCTTTTAGAAATATTAATTATTTATTTTTTCTTGTTTTAATGATATTTAATTTTTTTTGAATAAATTTATTTTATTGAAAAGCTTATTTTTTTTTTTGTAGGTTCCTGGATTTTCAATTAATAAAAAATATCAACAAGGTTTAATTTATTGATTAGAGAGTTCTAATCATAAGGATATTGGTACTTTATATTTTGTTTTTGGGTTGTGATCTGGCATAGTTGGTACTAGTTTATCACAAATTATTCGTTTAGAGTTAGCTAAACCTGGTTTTTTTATTGGGGATGGTCAATTATATAATTCTATTATTACGGCTCATGCATTATTAATAATTTTTTTTATAGTTATGCCTACTATAATTGGTGGTTTTGGTAATTGAATATTACCTCTTATATTGGGTGCTCCTGATATAAGATTTCCTCGTTTAAATAATTTGAGATTTTGATTATTACCTACAGCTATAGTGTTAATTTTGAGAACTGGTTTTGTAAGAGGAGGTTGTGGTACAAGATGAACAGTCTATCCTCCTTTAAGAACTTTGGTAGGTCATGCTGGCAGAGGTGTAGATCTTGCTATTTTTAGATTACATTGTGCAGGTTTAAGTTCTATTTTGGGTGGTATTAATTTTATGTCTACAACAAAAAATCTTCGTAGTAGTTCTATTTCTTTGGAACATATAAGATTATTTGTTTGAACAGTTTTTGTAACAGTTTTTCTTTTAATTTTATCTTTACCTGTTTTAGCTGGTGCTATTACTATATTATTAACAGATCGTAATTTAAATACTTCTTTTTTTGATTGTAGTACTGGAGGTAATCCATTAATTTATCAACATTTGTTTTGATTTTTTGGACATCCTGAGGTTTATATTTTAATTTTACCTGCTTTTGGTATTATTAGACAATCTAGAATTTATTTGACTGGAAAAAAAGAAGTATTTGGTTCTTTAGGTATGGTTTATGCTATTTTAAGAATTGGTTTAATTGGTTGTGTTGTTTGAGCTCATCATATGTATACTGTTGGTATAGATTTAGATTCTCGTGCTTATTTTACAGCTGCTACTATGGTAATTGCTGTTCCTACTGGTGTTAAAGTTTTTAGTTGATTGGCTACTCTTTTTGGTATAAAAATGTTTTTTTATCCTGTTTTGTTGTGAGTTTTGGGTTTTATTTTTTTGTTTACTATAGGAGGTTTAACTGGTGTTATTTTATCTAATTCAAGTTTGGATATTATTTTACACGATACTTATTATGTTGTTAGACATTTTCACTATGTTTTAAGTTTAGGTGCTGTTTTTGGAATTTTTACAGGTGTTAGTTTATGGTGAAGTTTTATTACAGGTGTAGTTTATGATAAATTGATTATAACTTGAGTATTTATTTTGATTTTTTTAGGTGTTAATTTAACATTTTTTCCTTTACATTTTTCAGGTTTACATGGTTTTCCTCGTAAATATCTTGATTATCCTGATATTCATTGTGTTTGAAATAATATTTCTTCATTTGGTTCAATATTAACTAATTTTGGTTTATTTCTTTTTATTTATTTGATAATTGATTCTTTTTTTAGTTATCGTTTATTTTTAGTTGATTCTACTCCTAATGTAAGGCCTGAGGTAGCTTTTAGTAATTATGTTTTTGGTCATAGTTATCATTCTGATATTTATTTTAGTAATGTTAAATAAAAAAAAAATTATAGTATATTTAGTATTTTTAATTGCAAATTAAAGGGTATCAATTTTTTTATAAGATAGGATAAAATAGTCTTTTAGATTCATAATTTAAAGGTTTTCTTGTTTTTCTTCAGTTTATAGTATAAAAAGTATTTTTTTCTTCCAAAAAAAAGGTTTAAACTGAAAATCCAGGAAAATTTTATTATAATTTAGTATATTTTATTGTCTATAAAAAGGTTAAAATTTTTTTAAATAATTATTTTCATAAATATAATTTGTTGTTTTCTAATAGTGTTTTTTCTAGTTATATGGATTGATTTCATAATTTTAATTGTTGTTTATTATTAGGTGTTACTGTTTTTGTTGTTTTTTTGTTTGTTTATTTATTTTTGAGAAGTTTTTTTTTTAAAAGAAAGAAGGTTGAGTATCAGTTTGGTGAATTATTGTGTAGTGTTTTTCCTACTTTTATTTTATTGTTGCAAATGTTTCCTTCTTTAAAGCTTTTGTATTATTATGGTTTGATGGATATGGATAGTTATTTGACTTTGAAAGTTGTAGGTCATCAATGATATTGAAGTTATGATTATAGTGATTTTACTGATTTGGAGTTTGATTCTTATATGAGTTCTTTGGATTCTTTGAGTGTTTTTAATAATCGTTTGTTGGATGTTACTGAACGTTGTTTATTACCAGTTAATGTAGATGTTCGTTTTTGTATTACTTCTACTGATGTTATTCATGCTTGATCTTTGAATAATTTAAGGGTTAAGTTAGATGCTATAAGTGGTATTTTGAGTACTTTTTGTTATAATTTTCCTATTTTAGGTGTTTTTTATGGTCAGTGTTCTGAAATTTGTGGTGCTAATCATAGTTTTATGCCTATTTGTTTGGAGGTTTGTTTGTTAAATAATTTTAATTTTTGGGTTTTTTTAAAAAGGTTTTTGTAATTTTTTTTTATAATTGTTTTTATTTTTTATTGTTTTTGTTTATTTTTTAGTATTGCATACTAATTAAGTTTTTTTTTTTATAAAAAAAATTGGAAAAAAAAGGTAGAATTTATTATTTATGAAATGTTAGAAATTTTGTATAAAGTAATTTTGTTTTGATAAGACGACTTTTTTGATAACTAAGTTTTTTTTTTTTATAGAAATTTTAGATTTTTTTGTTATTTTTAGATTTTTTATTATTTGAAGTTTTTTTATTTTTTGTTTTATAACTTATTTTCTTTTTTGTTAAATTTTTTTTTTATTAAATTTTTTTTAGTAATTTTTTTTTCTTTTTTATATTAATTTTTTTTATTAAGTTTTTTTTTTATATATAAACGAATAATTTGATATTAGATTAAATGTTTTTTAAAAACTTAGGTTTTAAATTTGAAACTAGCTTCTGCTCTATGATTAATTTTAAATGGCAGTCTTAGCGTGAGGACATTAAGGTAGCATAATAATTTGTGCTTTTATTGAGTTCTAGTATGAATGAAGTTTTTGATCTATGATTTTTTTTTTTTTTTTTGAATTATTTTCTTTTTAAGAATTATAAGTTTTTTTTTTACAAAGATAAGTCTTTGGAAATTTTTTTATTATATTTATTTAGGGTAAATTTTTATTTAATTTTTTTTCTAATTTAATTTTAAAAATTACTCCAGAGTTAACAGAAAATCATGTTTTTTCCAGATGTTATGGATAAATAAGTTTTACATCGATGTTGTATTATGTTTTTTTAAAAAAGGAGAATTTTTAATTATTTAAGACTGTTCTTCTTTTAAATAAATATACGTGATATTAGTTTAATTCATTGTGAGATAGAATTGTTTCTCTTGTTAAGAAATTTTTTTATTGTTTTTAGTACGAAAGGAATGAAATTTTTTAATTTTAAATTTTTTTGTTAATTTATATTTTTTTTTTTATTTAATTCTTATTTTTGTCTTTTTTATGTTGGTTTTTTATTTAATTAATTTTTTTTTTTCTAAGAATTTTGATTTTTTTGATGATGTAAGTTCTTTTGAGTGTGGTTTTTTTTGCTTAGGTTATTTTAAGGGTTTTAATATTAATTTTTTTTTATTAATAGTTATTTTTGTTATTTTTGATTTGGAAATTGTTATGTTGTTGAGGATTTTTTTTTCTTTTTCCTTTTTTATATTTTTTTTTATTTTATTGTTTTTTTTGGGTGGTTTTTATTTAGAATGATATTTAGGTAAATTGGTTTGAGTTTTTTAATTTTTTTATTTATTTGATTTTTATTTTTTTTTTTTTTGTTTTTTTAATTTTAAGTTTTTTTCCTTTTTTTAAATTTTCTATGTTTTTTTTTGTTTATGATTTTTTGGTTTTAAAGATAAATTTTTATTTAAATAGTGTTCTTTTTTCTTTTATTTTGTTTTTAGTTACTATGTGAATCTTGATTTTTAGTAGTTATTATTTAAATATAGAGATTAATTTTTTTTATTATTTTTTTGTTCTTTTAGTTTTTTTTTGTTCTATAGTTTTTTTAAATTTTAGTAATGGTATTTTCTCTGTTTTGTTGGGATGAGATTTGTTAGGTATTTCTAGTTTTTTTTTAGTTCTTTTTTATAATAATTGAGATAGTAGAAGAGGTTCTATAAATACTGCTCTTACTAATCGTTTTGGTGATTTTTTTTTATTTGCTTTTTTTTCTTTTAGTTTTTTTTCTAGTGTTTTTTTTTTTTCTAGTGTTTTTTTTTTCTTCTTAACTATTTTTTTTTTAATTCTTTGTTCTTTTACTAAAAGGGCTCAATTTCCTTTTAGTAGTTGGTTACCTAAAGCTATAAGAGCACCTACTCCTGTAAGTTCATTAGTTCATAGAAGTACTCTGGTTACAGCTGGTCTTATTTTGTTGTTTAATTTTTTTTTTTATGTTAACTATGTTTTTTTTTCTTTTAATTTGTTTTTTTTTGGTTTGTTAACTATGTTTTTTTCTAGTCTTTCTGCTTTATTTGAGGTGGATTTGAAAAAAATAGTTGCTTTAAGTACTTTATCACAGATGGGTTTTTCTATGATAACTTTGGGTTTTGGTATGTATTTTGTTTCTTTTATTCATTTAGTTAGTCATGCTTTATTTAAAAGTTGTTTATTTATGCAGGTAGGCTATTTAATTCATTCTACTTTTGGACAGCAAGATGGTCGTTTTTATAATAATAGGGGTAATTATTTTTTTTTTATTCATTTACAAATTTTAGTTACTTTATTTTGTTTGTGTGGTTTGTTTTTTTTTAGGGGTATGGTTAGTAAAGATTTTATTTTGGAATTTTTTTTTTTTAATAATTTTTTTTTTTTTTTTAGAGTGTTTTTTTTTTTGAGTGTTTTTTTTACTTTTTTTTATTGTTATCGTTTGTGAGTTAGTTTTTTTTTTTGTTTTCCTTTAGTAATTTTTTATTTGAGTTTTAGATTTTTAATGATATTTTTGAGTTTTTTTTTATTGATTTTTTCTATTTTTTTTTTGTGATGAATAAATTTTAATATTTTTTTTCTTCCTAATATGTTTATTTATTTTGATTTTTTTTGTCCTTTAATGTTTTTCTTTTTCTTTTTCTTTTTTTTTAATTTTTTGTTATTTTATTTTAAGGAGTTTGTTTATAAATTTTTTGTAGATTTTTTAAATAAATATGTTATTTTTTTTGCAAAAAATAATAAATTTTTTGATTTATTTTTGAATTTTTTTTTGGGTTTTTTTTATAATTTTTTTTTATTAGTTAGTTTTTTTGTTAATAATTTTTTTTTTGCTTTAATAATAATTTTTTTATTTATTTTATTTATTTAATTCTTTATTTTATTTAGAATAATATATTTACAATATTTAGGTTATAGAATTGAACTTTTTATTCTAAGAAAGATATTTAATTGTGGTTTAAAAGATTTTTAGTTAGATGATATATACAGTGTTGAAATTTTTCTTTTGTTATTTAGTTATTTTTGATAAATTAGGATTTTTTTGATAAATTAGGATTTTTTTTTTATAAATATATATATATATATGTTTTTTTTTTTCTGTATGTATGTATATATATATATATATATATATTTATATATATATTTATAAAAAATGATATAAACTATGTTTATATCATTATTTCTTAATATATTGTATTATATATTAAGCCTTATTATTAAATATATATATATATTTATATTTAATATTAAATCCTCCCTTTTCCATAGGGATAAAGGATTTAATAATAAGTATATATATATATTTAATAATAAGTATATA